ATTTTTTAATGATTTTAAAACTTATAGTTCATAAAGATAAAAAGTTTAGAAAACTTTCCTACTATAAATAATTTTTTTCCTTTTACATGAAAAATAAATATACTAAATATAATAAAAATTATTTTTTTCTTTTTATAGTAAATAAAATATTTTTATTATAAAATATAAATTTAATCTTTTATTTCGAAAATAAAAATAAGAACTACCTTTCCATTACCTAAAAATTCTTTTTATAGCAAATAAAAAATATTTAATATAATAATTTAAGAAATATTTTTACCTTTTTCATCAAAAAAAAATATTCTTTTTAAAATAAAATATTCATCATAATTATCAATAAAAAAAATATATAAAAAAAATACTTTATCAATAAAATAATTTTTTTTCTTAATAATATTATTTTTTCCAAAATTAATTCTATTCTAAAAATTATTCATATCAAATAAAAATCCAAATTTCTTAAAAAAATAAAAAAACTAAATATTTTAAATAATCAAACCCCTAAAAACTTTTCATTATAAATATTAATCAAAAAAAAAAAAATAAAATAATAAATAAAACTTAACAAAAGTATCAATCAAAAAATTACTTCCTCACTAAAATTAACATTTATTAAACTAAAATTTCAAACAATAATTTCTAAATAATAATAACTAAAAAATCTTAAAATAAATATTCTAAAAAAATTTAAATATGAATACTTTAAAAAAAATAAATTAAAACTTTTCATAAAAATAAACAAAAATTTAAAAGAATAAATTATAGTTCCAGTATAACAAAAAAATAATAATAAATCTAACAATATAAAATCACCAATTAATATTTTTAATTCTAAAATTTGATCTTTAATTATTATTCCCCCCGAAAATATTATTCCAATTAAAGAAAAATAACATAATATAAATAAAATAAAAATAAAATTATTTCCTTCGGACTTTTTATAACGTGAATCTTGATTTCCATTTTCATAAAAAATTTTTGTTCCTACTAATAAAAAAAGTAAACTTTTAAATAAAGCATGATTAATTAAATATAATAAAGATCAAAAAAATCAACCATAACTAAAAAACAAAAAAATCAAACTAACTTGAGATATAGTTCTATAAGCTACTATTTTTTTTACATCAATCTCAAACAAAATTAATATTAGAGAAATTAATATTCCCAATAAACTAATTAAAAATAAAAATATTATAAAATTAAAATTATAATTCTCAAAATAAATATACATTAAAAAACAACCAGAAACAACTAATGTTCTTCTATGAACTAATGAACTAACAGGAGTTGGTGCCACCATAGCTTTCACCAATCAACCAAAAAAAGGAAACTGTGAACTTTTAGTTAAACATCTTATAAATAAAAATAAAATCCTTATTATATCTATTAAACTAAATATAAATTTATATTCTCTACAAAAAAAATAAATTAAAAAAAAATCACCAATTCGATTACTAAAAATAGTATTCAAAGCCCCTGATAATGCTTCCCAATTTAAATAAAATTTAACCAAAAAATAACTAACCAAACCTAATATATCTCAAACAAAAAATAATAAATGAAAACCATAAATTAAATTTAACATAAATATTATTATTAAAAAACAAAAAAATATATATATATAATATATGAAAAATAAATAATTTTTCATATAAAATAAACTAAATATAAAAACTAACAAAAAAATTAAAATTAAAATTGAATTAAAAAAATAACTAGAAAAACTCATTCTTAAACCAAAAAATATTAAACAAAAATAAAATTCATAATATAAATTAAATATTTTTATTAAAAAAACCAAAATTATTAATTTTTATTCACTCCTATAATAAATTAACATATAATAAAAAATTATTGATTGAATTAATAAAATTAAAATCTCTAAAATTCCAAAAATTAAAAAATATATATTTATTCTATTATAAATTAACAAAAATTTTATTAATTCACCTAAAAAAATATTAACCAAAATTCGAATTAAAATAGTTATAAATTGAATTAATATTCTTAATAATTCAATCAAAAAAATAAAAAAAACTATAAAAAAATTTCTTTCTTCTACTTTATTAATTATTAACCTAAAATTCTTCGCTATAAAAAAATATATTCCAAAAACTCAAATAATTGTTAATAGAATAAAATCTAAACTAAAAAAACAACTCAACGAATAACTAAAAAAATGAAAACGAATATTTATATAAAATAAAAATCAACAAAAAATTAAAAAATTTTTATTCAAATTTATTTGTCTAGAAAAAAAAATTTGTTTTATTACTACTAATAAATAATAAAAATAATATATTATTATTAAACTAAAAAAATAAAAAAACAAAAACAATATTAATTCATAAAAAAAATAATATATTTTTAACTAAATTTATAGCCACAGCAAAATAGTTTTCAAAACTATAAAATAAATTTTTTAAATTTGTTCACCTTAGAAATATGAATCCTAAAGACTTTTTATCCTAACAAATTTCTAATTTACATTTAACAATAATTTTACAAAAATAATCTAAACTTAATTTTTCGTAATTATTTTCTAATTTACATTTAACAATAATTTTACAAAAATAATCTAAACTTAATTTTTCGTAATTATTTTCTAATTTACATTTAACAATAATTTTACAAAAATAATCTAAACTTAATTTTTCGTAATTATTTTCTAATTTACATTTAACAATAATTTTACAAAAATAATCTAAACTTAATTTTTCGTAATTATTTTCTAATTTACATTTAACAATAATTTTACAAAAATAATCTAAACTTAATTTTTCGTAATTATTTTCTAATTTACATTTAACAATAATTTTACAAAAATAATCTAAACTTAATTTTTCGTAATTATTTTCTAATTTACATTTAACAATAATTTTACAAAAATAATCTAAACTTAATTTTTCGTAATTATTTTCTAATTTACATTTAACAATAATTTTACAAAAATAATCTAAACTTAATTTTTCGTAATTATTTTCTAATTTACATTTAACAATAATTTTACAAAAATAATCTAAACTTAATTTTTCGTAATTACTATATATTTCCTTTCAGTCGATAACTTTAAAATAGTAATTCTCTATAAACTTCTTAGTAACAATAAAGCAATTTCAAAGAAATAAGAAAACCATAAAATAAAAATAAATTGGTATTCTCTTTGTTTTAGTTTTTCTTTTATAAAAGTTTAATTTTCAAGATTTATCTTTCAAATTTAACTTTTATGATAAACTAAAACCGATCTTATAATACGGGCCTAGTTTTAAATACTTTTTATCTAAAATTAATAAATTAAAACAATTTTTTACAAAAATTTTAAATTATATAAAAGTTTGAAAATTTTTATTATAATATCATTAATGGGATTAAGTATTAAATCACCGTAAAATTATATTTGCCAGGATTATTTCTTTTAGAAATTCTCTATAAGAATTACTTAATCCCTCAATTTTCTGATTTATGGAATTCTTTCAGATTCCATAAAAAATTTTCAGGATTTAGGTTCCGTATAAAAATTAATAATTCCATATTTTTATTTTCTTTTATCTTGATATTTTAGCAAAGACACACTAGCGAAAATATCTAACGATCTAATTTATAGTTAATCTCAATTATTCTTAGAAATATTAAATTACAATACCATCGGAAAAAAGAATGGAGAACGGTAAAAAAAAAAACTAATCGAATTAGTTTTTAAAAATAAAAATAAAATAAGTAAATTGAGATTGAACGATAATCAAAATATCATCTCGATGAGTTATATCGTTCTTTCAAAATTTAATTAAATTATATTATTTATTTAATTAATTAAATAAATATTGGTTCTCGAAGAGAACCTTTTTTAAAGCGGCTCTCTTCTTACAAAATTTATTAATTAATTTGCTAACTCGAATAGTTATTAAACAAAAATTATTTATTAATTTATAATAGTATTTTAAATTATTTTAACTAAGCAACAAATCAATAAAATTTATTAACTAAAATTTAAAGTAAACAAGTTTCGACAACTGCATTCACACCAACACTAACTATTAAAAATTAAAAATTAAAATAATGAAGTTTATAGAAATTAGAAAATCAGAAAATCAGAAAATCAGAAAATCAGAAAATCAGAAATCAGAAATCAGAAATCAGAAATCAGAAAAAGATAATCATAAAATTCATAAAATCCACAATTCGAACAGGTAGCGACCTTACTAATGATAAATTTTCAGAAATTTGTATTAAAAAATAAAATAAAAATAATGAAAAATCACAAAATTCATAAAAATCCACAATTCGAACAGGTAGTGACCTTACTAATGATAAATTTTCAGAAATTTGTATTAAAAAATAAAATAAAAATAATGAAAAATCACAAAATTCATAAAAATCCACAATTCGAACAGGTAGTGACCTTACTAATGATAAATTTTCAGAAATTTGTATTAAAAAATAAAATAAAAATAATGAAAAATCACAAAATTCATAAAAATCCACAATTCGAACAGGTAGTGACCTTACTAATGATAAATTTTCAGAAATTTGTATTAAAAAATAAAATAAAAATAATGAAAAATCACAAAATTCATAAAAATCCACAATTCGAACAGGTAGTGACCTTACTAATGATAAATTTTCAGAAATTTGTATTAAAAAATAAAATAAAAATAATGAAAAATCACAAAATTCATAAAAATCCACAATTCGAACAGGTAGTGACCTACTAATGATAAATTTTCAGAAATTTGTATTAAAAAATAAAATAAAAATAATGAAAAATCACAAAATTCATAAAATCCACAATTCGAACAGGTAGTGACCTTACTAATGATAAATTTTCAGAAATTTGTATTAAAAAATAAAATAAAAATAATGAAAAATCACAAAATTCATAAAAACCCACAATTCGAACAGGTAGTGACCTTACTAATGATAAATTTTCAGAAATTTGTATTAAAAAATAAAATAAAAATAATGAAAAATCACAAAATTCATAAAAATCCACAATTCGAACAGGTAGTGACCTACTAATGATAAATTTTCAGAAATTTGAATTAAAAACAAAATTTACTTTAATTTGAAAAAATTTATATAGTAAACATAATTTATTAGATTTTTTTTTTACTATTATTAAATATTTATTAGTTATTTTTATATTTCTCCATCTTTAAAAAAAAATCGACAACGGTAAGCTGAAAAAAAAATATCTCTTAAATTAGAAAACAAAAATAACTAATAAAATAAATTAATAATTCATCTAAAATTCTAATAATTATAAACTAATAATTTATTAAATAAATTAATAAATTATAAAATGATTAATTAAAAGTTTAATTAAACTTAAATACTATTATAAATTAATAAATAATAAATTAATAAAAACAAAAAATGCTCTCAGGATGCTCTAATGAAATACCTTTGGACATTTTGTGGACTTACAAGGATTACCCACTGGCCACCTTTAATTTTTTCTATTATATTAACATCACTAATTATTACCATAAAGGTAAGCCCTTTAGCCAGGGGCCTATTTAAAAAAAAGTTTTATTTTTTTTCAGATTTCAATTTCTACTATATTTCATCCTATTCATTCAACAAAATTAAATGAATAATTTTAATCACTTCAAAATTTATTCACCCAAAAAAAATATAGATAGTTAGTTAATATAAAACCTATTAAAATTTTATTTATTTTGACAATAAATTTATCTATCAATATCTCTATTAATGTTTGAAATTAATTATTGGAATTTTTTCTTTAGCCTCTATGTTGTACCTATTAAACCACTACTAATTATTTCGCAGTTTTGTTAATATAATATTAACCTAATCTATCTTTCGATGATTACAATGACAAAGCTTTTCTTAACGGAACTAATAAAATAAAAAAAACAAAAAAAAACCTACGTCTTAGAATATAGGAGGGTGTAATTAGTAATTAAGGAGTTATTTGGCTTCTAATAATAACTCATTATTAGAAGCCAAAAAATAACCCAATTTCGCTAAGTTCAAAATTACTAATCCTGATCCATGAACTATTAAAACTCTATCAAAGATTTAAAGCAAAACTAAAACAGCATAGCCGCCAGCCCACTTTTAGTTTTTTTAATCTACCCTATTTTTAACTTTGCCTGACCTATTCCTTCAATCATTACTTAGGCGTGCTAAACCTTTTTTCCAATAATCTTTAACAATTGCATTTTTTTTGTTAGTTTAATATTGTAAATTTATTATAAATAAAATTTTAATAAAAAAAACATAATAATTAGAATTAAAATTATAGATACCAAAATCTAAAAAATTTTTATATTAATTCGAATTTAATTAAACTTAGTTTTTGTTATATAATAAAATTTTTTTTGTTAAATTTATTTTTAAATAAAATTTAAAAATTTTGAAAGATTTTTAAAAAAATTTTATTATATAACAAAAACCTAATTAAAGCTAAAAACAAAAACAAAACAACCATTTTTTTAAAAAAATATCTTATCCTTCGTTTTAAGACAAATTTTTTAATAGTTATTTTTTTGATCTTTTTTTCTCTAGCAGTAAAAAATCGACTTTTTCTAATTTTTCGATAATTTTCAAAAAAATAATTTAACCTTTTTCATGACAAAAAAAAATACTTTATATAATAAATTATCTAATTACAAATAAAAAAAAAAATTGTAAGACCAAAAAATTAACAAACTTAAATTTATATATATTATTCTATTTACTTTCTTATATTTCTTTCCAAAATAAATTAATGTTATTAAAAATATAACAAAAAATAAATCAAAAAAAAAAAATCAAATAAAAAACCATATAAAGAAAAAATTCTTTCTAAAAATATAAATTATATAAAATTCAGTAAAATAACTTAAACTAAAAGGAAATGAACCCAATAATATTAATATTAAAGTAAATAAAAAACTAAATTTATTATTACTTAAAAAAAAAGAATTAACTTCTATTACTAAACGACTTTGACAAGAATAAAAAATTTCCCCCACCAACCAAAAACTCAAACATCTTCTAAAAGCATGACCCAAAGTGACTAAAAAAGAATATTTTTCCATAATTGAACTAAAAATAATTAAATTAAAAAAAACTACCCTTATATGTGAAACTGAAGAATAAGCAATTTGTCTTTTTAAATCTCTTTGTCTTAAACAGATTAATAAACTGATAATTAAACCAAAAAAAAAAATATAAAAAAAAACCAAAAAAAAATTATATTTTAATAAAAATAAAAATCGATACAAACCAAATACACCAAACTTTAACAACAATCTAGCTAATAATATTCTAGAAAAAGTTGAAGCCTCAACATGAATCTTCGGTAATCAAAAATGAAAAAAAAATAAAGGAAATTTAACAAAAAAAACTAATAAAGAAAAAAATATATAAAAATAATCTATAAAAAAATTTAAAAAAATTAAATTTAAAATAATTATTGATTTCATAAAATAAATTATCAAAAAAAAAAAAGGTAAAAAACTAATTAAATTATAAAAAAAAAAAAAATAAAATGAATTAATCTTTTCAACCTGAATTCCAAAAATTAAAGCTATAATAATTACTATTATTGATCTTAACTCAAAAAAAACAATAAAATTAATTATTCTTCAACAAAAAAAAAAATTAAAACTGATTAATGATAATATAATTCTTAATAATCAAGAAATTCGATCATTTCTTAATAATTTTATTAAAAAATAAAATACCAAGCTAAATAAAAATAAACAAAAACTAAAAAAAAAATCTAATAAAAAAAAAAATCCAATATTATCTAAATATAAAAAAAATAATATTAAAAAATAAATAAAATCAAAAATTAATTTAATCTTATTTAACCAAAAAATAAATTTTTTTTAAAATAAATTAATTAATCAAATATCTTTTAAATCTAATTTAAAAATATTTTTTATAATAGATGATCCATTATTATTAATAAAATAAAATAAATTAAAGAAAATAATAAAGATAAATTTACAAAAGGAAAAACTGGTTCTTGGCTCCCTAATCAAATTAAAATTAAAAAATTTAAACAAAAAAATTTAATAAATATATAACTAATTAAATCATAATTTAATAATCTTTTTTGTAAACTAAAAAAGATTATTACCCTAATTAATATCATACAAACTCCTACTCATTTAATTCTGAAAGCCCGTAAAATAGCATAAGCTCATAAAAAATATCACTCTGGCACAATATGAATAGGGGAAACTAAATTATTAACAAAAACAAAACTTAAAGATTCATTAAATTTAAAAGGATTAAATAAAAAAAATAAAAAAAATAATAAAATAAAAATTAAATTAATAAAATCTTTTACTCAATAAAAAGGAAAAAATCTTCGCTTATTTAATTTAGAAGAATTAAATAAATTATTTGATCTTCTATAATTATGTAAAAAAAATAAATGAAAAAAAACTAAAACAGAAATAATTAAAGGTAAAATAAAATGTAAAATAAAAAAAAACTTTAAAGAAAAAGAATTCAAATAATAACCTCTCCAAAAAAAAATAATCAATTGTTTTCCATAAATTGGAATAACTCTAATTAAACTAGTAATAACAGTAGCAGCCCAAAAAGATATCTGAGATCAAATCAAAATATAACCTAAAAAAGCTTCCAATATTAATATCAAAAAAATTAATAAACCAATATTTCAAACTTTTTTTAAACGAAATCTAAAATAAAATAAAGCCTTTAATATATGTAATATAACTAATATAAAAAATAAAGAAACTATATTAAAATGAATTAAACGAATTAACCAACCATTATTAACCTCAATTATTAAATATTGAATTGAATCAAAAGAAAAATTTCTTCTAGATTCATAAAATAAACTTAATAATAAACCAGAAATTACTTGCATAAAAAAAATAATTCCTAAAAAACTACCAAAATTAAAAAAATAATTCAAAATAAAATCTGCTCCATTTAACTTTAATATTTTTTTAAAAAATTTTTCTACAAAAATCAAATTAATTTAATATATTTTCATTCCAAAACTAAAGTTATCATAATAAAAATAATTAATAAAAAAATTATTCAATAAATCAAATTTAAATTAAAATAAATAAATAAAAATAAAAATAATTCCAGATCAAATAAAATAAAAATTAAAATAATTATAAAAAAATGAATTCTATAACTAAATAGTAATTTTCCCAAATAATTAAAACCTCTTTCGAAATAAGAATTTTTCATTAACTTATTTTTTTTTTTATTAAAAAAAAAAGTTACAAAAAAAAATACTAAAGAAAAAATAACAATAAATATTAATTAAAAAATTTAATTTAAAATAATTTTCCTTTCGTACTATTTATTTTCTAATTTAATAAACTAGATAAACAACTCTATTTCACAACGAATTAAACTAATTTCACGTATTAAAAAAAGAAGAACAGTCTCTCACTCAAAAGTTTCTCATTTTTAATATTAAATAAAACAACATCGATGTAAAAATAATAAATTAATATTTATTCCTGTTAACTCTAGAGAAATTTTTTTTTTTGATTAAGAAAAAAATATTAATTATTTTATTTCCCTAATTAAATTAAATAATAAATTTCTAAAGACTTTTCTTAGTTTTATTTTATTTATTATTTTTTAAATAAATTTAAAATTCTTTTTAAAATCAATATATTTAATAACAAAAAATCCATTCATACTAGAATCCAATAAAAAAACAAATTATCTCGCTACCTTTGACCAATCACGCTAAAAGTGCTTTTCTTTAACAATGAGCAGAAACAAAAAATCAAAAATCAAAACCTCAAAGAATTTAAAAAACATTTATTATTAAATTTATTTAATAAAAAATTTTATATTTAATTATTAAATTTAAATAAATAATTATAATTAAATTATTTTTTTTTTAAAAAAATAAAAAAAATAAAAATTATAAAAAATATTTTTAATATAAATAAATTAATTTAATTTATAACAAAATTTTTTTATTTTTCATATTTGTAATTTTTATTTAAAACTAAAAATTAAAAATTGAAATATTATAAATTTTAATTATTGTAAAAAACAATTTGTTTTTAATTTTTTCAACAATAAAAAAGAATCTAAAAAAATAATTTAGCCAAAAACTTTTTTAATCACAATAAAAAATTCAATTGAAATTAATAGCTTTATTTTTAATAATATTAAAAATAATTATATAAAAATATCCTTACTGTTTCCATTAAGAATTCATTCTTTTCAACAATTCTTCTAAATTTAACGTGTAATTCTACCTTGGTAAATTCCAAACATTACGAATTGGATTTAACTTAAAAATTAAATCTCCTTATATCTCTATTAATAAAAATAACTATTTTTTCACTAACAGATTGATTTAATTCATTATGATATTCTTCTAAAGCTTGTGATTGACGTATAACAATATCACAACTATAAAAATTACGATCTTTATCAGGATGAGCACCATAATTTCCTTAAAATATTCTTGATGATAACCAAAAGTTATATCATATAATTGACCATTTTTAACTTCAGGTAAATTAACTAAAGAGCCACTCTGTGTTACATCAACAGATGAACTAAATCTATTAAAAAATCAACTAAATACGTAAATAAACTAAAATCAAAAAATTTAAAATTTTATATAATCCATATAAAATAAATAAAATTAGAATTAACTAATTTATAATTCTTCTATTTCAATAGAATACTAAAAAGATAAAAAATTTTGTTCTATAAAGAACTTAAACTCTAAATAACAAAAAATCAAAATATTTTCCCTAATAATTTTTCGTATAAAAATAAATTAAATAAAAAATTTCACTAAAAAACCAAAATAATATTTTAATAATTAACACAATAAAGAACCCATTATTAAACCCCGATCTAATAAAGAATGATTAACACAACCAATTGAAAATATCCTAATAATAAATAAAAATGATATTAATAATACAAAAAAAAATCTAATCAATTCATCTCTAATTTTAATTCACCCAAATTAGAAAAAAATTTTAACAAATTATTATAGATAAAATTACAAATATAAAAAATTAAAATTAACAAAAAATATAAAAATAATTTAATACAAAAAAAAGAAATTAAACAACAAAAAATCAAAATAATATTCAAAAAACTTATAATAATAAATAATACAATTGTTAATTTAATCCCTAATCACTTAAAAACATTTTTTATTATTTTTAAAACTAATAAAAAAAATTTAAACAGCTAATATTTTCTCTTGCTTCAACAAAAATAAAATAATCAATTAGTTAATAAATTTAACTTAAAAAAATCAAATAAAGTAATTTCAACCAAAATTGGTATAAATGAATGATTAATACCACAAATTTCTGAACATTGACCAAAAAACAAACCTAATATATCAAAATTAAATCTGAAAACCGTTATTAAACCAGATATAACATCTGTTTTTAAAAAAAATATTGGTAAAACCCATGCATGAATTACATCAGATGAAGAACAAACAAAACGAATTAATAAATCGTTTGGTAAAACCAAACGATTATCTACTTCTAAAAATATTTCTCTTCCTAACATTAAATATTCCATATTCAATATATATGAATCAAATCTTAAATTAAATAAATCCCTATATTCATAAGTCCAATATCACTGATGCCCAATTACCTTAACAGTTAAATTATATTCTTCTAAAAAAAAAATTATTTCAAAAAATAATATTAAACTTGGAAATAACTGTATTAATAAAATTAAAAAAGGTAATAAACAACACTTAAATTCAACCATTTTGTAATTTAATAAAATCTTCTGAAAAAATAAATTCCTTATAAAAAATATATAACAATATAAAATAAAAATTATAATATAAACTAATAAATAACAATTATAATCATGAAAAAAATTTATTTCATTATAACTAAATAAAATACTAAATAAATTAAAATTTAACAAAATCACAACCTATTATTATAATAAATTTTAAAAAAATAACAATACATATTACACTCGAAAAAATTCCTAATAAAATTATTATTCCATACTCTAATATTTTTTTTATAATTAAAAAAAAAACTAACAAAATAATAAATAAAAATTCTAAACTTAATAACAAAAAAATTAAACGAAAAAATTTTAATAATAAAAATAATAATATAACAAATAATAATAACCTAATTTAAAAAAAACGAATAGATTTTAAATCATTAAAAAAAAAATTCAAAAAAATAATTATTATTAAAAATAAAACTAAAAATAAAAATAATAAATATAAATTTAAAAATTTTATTAAAATTAAAAAATTTATATTAAAATAAATAAAAATTAAAAAATTATTTATTAACAAAAATAAAAAATAATAAAAAGAATTCTTCAAAAACAAAAAACCACTAAAACTAACTAAATATCTTAATATTAAAAAAATTCCACTAATAAATAATAAAATAGGAATTAATAATAATATAATTTTTATATTTTTAGATAATATTATAAAATAAAAAACAATAAAAATAATAAAAAAAAATATTAACTTTATTGAATTCCATAAATTAAAAAAAAAAATAAATAAATATAATAATTAAATAATCTCAGTTTCTTCAGAACCAAATTTTAAATAAACTAATTAATTGAAATAATCTTTTATTTTGCAAATAAAAATATTAAAATAATTTTTCTTTGATAAAACCTTTTTATTAAAAATAAAAAATACTAAATATAATAAATCTTTTTAATTAAACCTTTTATTTGGAAAAAAAATATTCTCATTAAAATAAATTAATATTGAATTTAACCTTTTTATTAACAAAAAAATATACTAATTTTATAATAAATTCATTAACTTCATCAATACAAAAAAATAAATAAATATAATCAAATTACATCAACAAAATGTCAATAAATAATAGAAAACTCAAAACTTAAATGATGATTTATAACAAAATTATTTTTTTTTAACAAAATAAAATTCATTAATAAAAATAATAAACCCAAAAAAACATGTAAACCATGAAAACCTGTTAAAAAATAAAATAAACTTCCATAAATACCATCACTAATACTAAAAACTATTATTTTATACTCAAATAATTGTAATATTAAAAATATTAAACCTAAAAATAAAGTTAAAAAATAAAATAATATTTTTTTTTTAAAACTCAAAAAACCATAATGGACTCAAGTTAAAGTAATAGCCCTCCTTAATAAAATTAAAGAATTTAAAAAAGGAATAGAAAAAGGTTGAACTATTTCTACACCTTTAGGAATTCAAAATTCACCAATTTCTTCTATTGGAATTAATGAAGTATCAAAAAAAAACCAAAATAATCTAAAAAAAAATATAAATTCACTAAACAAAAAATAATAAAAACTAATTTTAAATCCATCTTGTATAAAAAAACTATGATTTCCTATTAATCCCTCAGCAAAAATATTTATTAATCATATTATTAAACAAAAAAAAACAAAAAAAAAACCTATTAAAAATATATTTCTTAAATTTATCTTCAATATAATTATTAACGAAAAAAATAATATACTTAAAATTAATGACAAAAAAATTGGATAATTAGATTCAACTAAAATATTATAATGAATTATTTTCAATTAGATTTTCTTTGAATTATCACTTCAATATAATTTTTTATAATATTCTAATCAAAATAAATAATATCAAAAAATTTATTAAACTAAAAAACTTAAATTCCTTTTTTAAATTAAAATTAAAATAAATATTTAATTTTAATAAAAATATTAACTGACTTATTATCCCTAAAATTATTAAAAATAATAATAATAAATCCCATAATAAATTTAATCTAAACAAAAAATATAATTTTAAAATAAAAATAATATTTAATGGTAATCTTAACAAAATTACTAAATCAGAAAAATTTATAAAAAAAATATTAGAATCAAAAAATCAAAAAATTAAAAAATAATAGATATAAATAAAATAAATTATATCAATTCTAACCAAATTTTCAATAGAAAAATATAAATTTAAATTCTCTATTGAATTTATATAAATTAAATCTTTTTCACTACAAATTATATATTGAAAAAAATTTAACAAAAAAAAACCAAATAAAAATAATTCTCAATAAAAGAAAAAATAAATTAAAATTGGAAAATAAATTAATTTCCTTAAATACACAAAAAATAAAAAAATCAATCATTTTATTTTTTTTAAAAAAACTAAATAAATCAAAAAATAAGGTCCCAATCCTATTTTTAATATCAAAAATATTATTACTAAAAAAAAATTTACACTAAATAAAATAAAAAAACCTATTATTTCTTGAAAAAAAAAATATAATATTAATAAAAAATATTGATTCCTACAAAATATTAATAATACTAAAAAAATAATATTTAAAAAAAATATTAAAATTCATCAAATTAAAAAATTCAAAAATAATAATATTACTAAAATTCTAAAAAAAAAATAAAATAAATAAATTAAAAAACAAAACCTTTTATGCTTAAAATAAAAATACTTTTTATAATAGTTTCTTTAAAACTATTAATATTATAAATCAAATTATTTCTACCCATAAAATAATAAATCAACATATAAATATAAAAATATCATAACGAAAACGAGGATAAACAATTCGTAAATAAATTAATAAAAAAAAAAATAAAATAAATATTATTAAAAATATTAAACCAAAACAAATAGAAAAAAAATAACTAAAAAAAAAAATCAAACCATATTCACTTAAAAAATAATAAACAAAAATAAAACTCCTTAATTCTAAATTAAAACCTCTCACTAATTCACTTTCTCTTTCCAAAAAATCCATTGGACCGCGATTTAAATCACCTAAAATTATTATTAATAATATATAAAAAAAAAATAAACCAAAAAATAAATAAAAAAAAAAATTAAAACTTAAATCAAACCAAAAAATAATAAAAAAAAAACAAAAAAAAATAAAAACCATGTCAAAACTTACTATAACTGAAGATGATCGAATTCTTCCTATTAAACTAAACTTCGATTTACTGAAATAACAAATTAAAATTAAAAAAAATACCATAAAACCTATAAACAAAAATAACCAAAAAAAGTTTCTTAAAATTGATTGACAATGAAAATAATAATTATTAATAAAAAAAATTCCCAATATTAATATAAAACTTAACAATGGTATTATTACAAAAATTAAATAATCCTGATCAATTAAAAAAATAAATTCAGATAAAAATAATTTTAAACCATCAAAAATTATTTGAATCAAACCAAAAAAAAAAACTTTAGTTGGTCCTAAACGAATTTGACTATAAGATAAAAAATATCGCTCCAGTAAAGTTAATAATCTAATACAAAAAATTACCAAAATAATTAATAAAAAAAAAAATATTCTTTATTCTTCACTTTTTTAAATAAACCAAAAATTAATAATTAAGAATAGACATTTTTCTTTAATTTTACAAATTAATATTTTTTATAAAATAAAAGTCCAAATATTAAATATAACAATTTTTTTTCCTTATGATTTGAAATCAAAAATACTAATTATAATAAAAAACTATAGATTCAAATTCCTATAAATCTACTATGCTACAACTTTTACTAAAAGTAATGATGGACAATTAGTACTGAATAAAGATTAAATTCATTTAAATAAAAAAAATATTAATTACTTTTTTTTCCATTTTCAATTTTATTTTAATAAAATATTCAATTTTTAAAAAAATGTGATGAAATTAAGACTAAAATATATTCTTGGTATTTACCTCAACATTAAATTATTTATATTAATAAAAAATTAAATTAAGAGTCATTCAAAAAACAAAAAATTTAGTTAAAAGGTGTTTTCTCCAATTAACCATCAAATCCCAAAAAAAAATTTTATTCCCGACAAATTTATTCTATTTATTTTACCTTACTTTAGATTAAATTTTAATTAATTTAATTGGATACTAAACCAAGTCAAATAATAATTTTATATTATCTTCTTTTTACTTTTAAATCAATAATATTCCACTATTTATAATTTAAAATAATTTAATCATAAGATAATTTTTTAATATTATTAGTTAAAGCTAAACACGTGTAGCCGAGTCTTCTGGTACGTGATTTCGAAAATCTTAATAATTTACCAACATAATTTTAAATTCCAAACAAAAACAATAATTTAAATCCTAATTTTCCTTTAAATTACAAAATTAATATTCTTAATAAATTATTAGAAGATTTTAATCAAATTATTCTTAAATCTAAATTAGTATGAAAATAATTATTTACATTTAAACTCACTATCGAAAAAGAAAATAAATCAAAAATTAATAAACGAAAAATAATTATTCTTTCCAAAATTAAATAAATTAACAAAAAAATAGAAAATAAACTCAATAAAGAACCAATAGAAGCAAATATTTGTCAAAATAAATAATCTCTTCTATAACTTATATATTTTCGAGGTTGACCTTGTAATCCACTAAAATGTATTGGAAAAAAAGTTAAATTAACACCAAGAAAAAAAATATAAAAAAAACTCTTAACTAAAACTGAATTTATTATTAATCCAAATATAAAACCATAAGAGAAAAAAAAACCTAAAAAAATACCAAAAACAGCTCCTATCCTTAAAACATAATGAAAATGAGCTACAACATAATAAGTATCATGTAAAAAAATATCTAAACCAGCATTTCTTAAAATCAAACCAGAAAGTCCTCCAACAGTAAATATAAAAATAAAACCTATAATTCATAAAATTAAATAATTTCAATTTAATTTTGAACCATATAAAGTTATTATTCAACTAAAAATTTTTATTCCAGTTGGAATAGCAATAATTATAGTTGCTGAACTAAAATAAGCCCGAGAATCATGATCTATTCCTACAGTAAATATATGATGTCCTCAAACTAAACAACCAATAAAACCAATTGATATAATAGCTAAAATTATTCCTTTTCGTCCATACAAATCTTTTTTAGAAGATAATAAAACTATTACTATTCTAACTAAACCAAATGCAGGCGCAATCAAAACATAAACTTCAGGATGACCAAAAAACCAAAACAAATGTTGAAATATTAAAATATTTCCACCTATATTTCTATCAAAAAAACCAGTATTAAAATTTCGATCAGATAAACCTATTGTAATTCCTCTTGCCAAAACTGGTAAACTTAAAACCAATAAAAAAACCGTGATAATTAAACATCACACAAATAAACTTATAATTTCTAAAGTTTTTACTTCCAATCGTATTTCATGACAAGTTCTCAAAAAATTAATTCCTCTCGAAATTGAACTAATACCAGAAAAATGTAAAGAAAAAATAACCAAATCTGTTGAACGACCAGGTTGTCCATCAATCATCAAAGGAGGATATAATGTTCATCCAGTACCCGATCCTTTGTCTATAAATAAAGAAAATATTAATAAAATCAAAGAACCAGGTAAAAATCAATAAGATATATTATTTACTCGTGGTAAAAACAAATCAATACAATTAATTAAAATTGGAAAAAAAAAATTTCCAAAACCACCAATTAAACCAGGTATAACTATAAAAAAAATCATTACTAAAGCATGTGAAGTTAAAATAACATTATATAATTGTCCATCACCAATAACCATTCCAGATTTTATTAAATCTATTCGTAGTAATATTGATAATGACAAACCTATTAAACCACTCCAAAAGGAAAAAAATAAATAAATAAAACCAATATTTTTATGCGTCACACTTTTTGTGACTAA